AATAAAGTCAGCTAAATTTTAAAGCTAGTGGGTTCATACCCCAAAAATGAATTTTCCTTTATTAATTTTTTTTAAAATTTTAATAAAATGAATAATTATAATTACAATTTTAATTTCTATCTCTTCTAACCATTGATTTATTTATTGAATTATAATAGAAATAAACATAATAATATTTATTCCTATTATAAAACAAAATAAATTAGAAAATTGTAATTCAATAATTACATATTTCATTGTCCAATCCTTTTCTTCAATTTTATTTTTTATATCTTCATCAATAATTTCTATAAACTATTCTTATTTCATAGAAATTTTGATTAATATTTCAATTTTAATTAAATTAGCTATGATCCCTTTCCATTTTTGATTAATTTCAATTAGAGAGATATTAGACTACAATTCACTTTTAATTATTTTAACAATTCAAAAAATTATCCCACTTTTTATTTTATTTAAAATAAAAACAGAAATTTCTCTATTTATTAGAATTTTATCCTTAGTATTAAGCTCTGTAATGATTTTCAATTTTAAAATGTTAAAAAAAATTTTAATTTTTAGATCAATTTCTCATTTAAGTTGAATAATTATTTTGATAACTATTTCAAGAAATTTTTGAATTTCATATATAATTATTTATTTCTTAATAATTAACTCAATTGTGAATTTTTTAAAAAAAAATAAAATTACAACTATTAGTGAAATAACTAGAAATAAAATTTCTATTAATGAAAAAATTAGAATTATTATTTCTATAATATCATTAGGCGGAATACCCCCATTTGTGGGTTTTGTAATTAAATTTATTGCAATTATGCTAATTATTAAATATTCAATTATTGTAATAATAATTTTAATTATATCTTCTTTAATTAACATTTACATTTACATTCGAATAATTACACCAGCATTATTAACCTTCAATAAAACTGAATTTAATTTCAATTTTTGAAAAATTAAAACTAATTCCTTTTTTAATTTTCTAATTATTCTTACTTTATTTTTAATAAATTTATCAATTTAAGATTTTAAGTTAAAAAAACTATTTACCTTCAAAGTAAAAATTATTGAATATAAATCTTAATTAATCTAGTAAAAGGAAACTATTCCGTAAATAAATTTACAATTTAACGCCTAAAACTCAGCCATTTTACCGCGATGAATATTCTCTACTAATCATAAAGACATTGGAACAATATATTTAATTTTTGGTACTTGAGCTGGAATATTAGGCTTAAGAATAAGAATTCTTATTCGAATAGAATTAGGCCAACCAGGAACTCTTATTGGTAATGATCAAATTTACAATGTAATTGTAACTGCTCATGCATTTATTATAATTTTTTTTATAGTTATACCAATTATAATTGGGGGGTTTGGAAATTGACTTGTTCCAATAATATTAGGAGCACCTGATATAGCATTTCCTCGAATAAATAATATAAGATTCTGACTTTTACCTCCATCCTTATTCTTACTAATTAATTCATCTTTAGTAGAAAGAGGAGCAGGAACAGGATGAACTGTTTACCCACCACTGTCATCAAACTTATCACATTATGGACCTTCAGTAGATATAGCAATTTTTTCCCTTCATCTAGCAGGTGCTTCATCAATTCTTGGAGCTATTAATTTTATTACAACCATTGTCAATATACGATCATTAGGAATAACTTTAGAACGTATACCATTATTTGTTTGATCCGTTTTAATTACCGCAATTCTACTTTTGTTATCTCTACCTGTTTTAGCAGGTGCTATTACTATACTATTAACAGATCGAAATTTTAATACTTCATTTTTTGATCCATCAGGGGGCGGGGATCCAATTTTATACCAACATCTATTTTGATTCTTTGGCCACCCAGAAGTTTACATCTTAATTTTACCAGGATTCGGAATAATCTCCCAAATTATTTGTTTTCATACTGGAAAAAAAGAACCTTTTGGAAACTTAGGAATAATTTATGCTATATTAGCTATCGGACTTTTAGGCTTTATTGTATGGGCTCACCATATATTCACAGTAGGAATAGATATTGATACTCGAGCTTACTTCACTTCAGCTACAATAATCATTGCTGTACCAACGGGTATTAAAATTTTTAGATGATTGGCTACACTTCATGGAACAAATTTAAAATTTAACACTCCAATCTTATGAGCCTTAGGATTTGTCTTTCTCTTCACAGTAGGTGGACTAACTGGAATTATACTAGCAAACTCTTCTATTGACATTATTTTACATGATACTTACTATGTTGTAGCTCACTTCCACTATGTTCTTTCAATAGGAGCAGTATTTGCAATTATAGGAGCAATTATTCATTGATTTCCATTATTCTTCGGCTTTAACTTTAATTCAAATTTAACTAAAAGTCAATTTTTCATTACATTTATTGGAGTTAATATAACATTTTTCCCACAACATTTTTTAGGCCTAAGAGGCATACCACGACGATATTCTGATTATCCAGATTTTTTCTCTAAATGAAATATGATTTCTTCAATTGGTTCAGTTATTAGTTTAATCGGAGTAGGATTAATAATTTTTATTATTTGATCTTCTATAATTGAAAATAAAAAAATTATGGTTACTCAATTCACAAACTCATCAATTGAATGGATATTAAATTTCCCCCCATCAGAACATACATTTAATCAAAACAATATTATTTTAAAATAAACTTATGATAACATGATCATTAATTTCATTTCCAGACAGAAATTCCCCTATCATAGAACAAATAACATTCTTTCATGATCATTCAATACTTATTATTATCATAATTACAATTATTACTATTTATATAATTTTTAATATCATTATAAATAGCCTTACTAGCCGTTCAATAATAGAAGGACAAGAAATTGAAATTATTTGGACAATCATCCCAGCAATCACTCTAATTTTTATTGCAATACCATCATTACATTTACTATATCTAACAGATGAATTATTTAATTCTCAAATATCAATTAAAATCATTGGCCATCAATGGTATTGGTCTTATGAATATTCTGATTTCAATAAGGAATTTGACTCATTTATGATTCCAGAACAAGAAATAATAAGAAATTCATTTCGGCTTTTAGATACAGATAATAATTTAGTAATTCCATTTAATACAACAATTAAATTTTTAATTACATCTGCAGATGTAATTCATTCATGAACAGTTCCTTCTTTAAGAATTAAAATAGATGCTGTTCCAGGGCGGTTAAATCAAGCTTTTTCGTTTGCTAAGCGACCTGGTCTATTTTTTGGACAATGTTCAGAGATTTGTGGGGCAAATCATAGATTTATACCAATCTCTCTTGAAATTATTAAAATGAAAAATTTCATTAAATTTATTTCTTGTTAACCATTGAATGGCTGAAATGTTAAGCAATGGTCTCTTAAACCAACATATAGTATTTATACTTTCAATGAAAAAACTAGTTAAATCTATAACAAAAGAATGTCATTCTTTAATTACTAAAAGTGTTTTTTAATTCCACAAATTTTTCCAATAAATTGATTATTAATTTCATTAATTATCATATCAATAATTATTATCATTATAGTCATAACATTTTACATTTTCATAGTAAATAAAAACACTAATTATTTTTGTAAAAAAAATAACAATAAAATAATTTCATTTAAATGATAAACAATTTATTTTCAATTTTTGACCCTTCAACATCATCATGATTTAGGTGAAACTGATGCAGAATAACTATTTTCATAGTAATATATCCTTCACTTTTCTGAAAATCTTCTTCAATATTTATTATTTCCTGGAAAATTCTTTTGAGAAAATTTTTCCAGGAAATAATAAATAATTTAAAACCATACAAATATAAAAATATTCTCTTCTTTATTTCTATTTTTATTCTCATCCTTTTTTCTAATATTTTAGGCCTTTTCCCTTATGTTTTTACTGCATCTAGTCATTTAATTTTTACTATGTATCTTGCTTTTCCTATTTGATTAAGAATAATTATTTTTAGACTTTTGAATAAATTTAATAAATTTATGTCTCATCTTGTTCCTATTGGTTCCCCAATTTTTTTAAGTGCTTTTATAGTTTTAATTGAAACTGTAAGAAATTTAATCCGCCCTATTACTCTATCTGTTCGTTTAATAGCTAACATAATTAGAGGTCATTTACTGATTCATTTATTGTCTTCTTTATCTTTAATTAGACATTTTATAATATTTATTTCTTTACCAATTATAATTTTATTAATAATTTTGGAAACTGCCGTAGCAATTATTCAAAGTTTTGTATTTATTACTCTAATTTCATTATATATTAATGAGGTTTAACTTATGATATTTCATCCGTTTCATATGGTAGAGAAAAGACCTTGACCTTTAACAAGATCCATTTCAGCTCTTTGTTTAACATTAGGCTTTATTAATTATTTTAATAATTATAATTATATTTTGTCTATTTTAGCTATGATCATTTTAGTTTTATCATCTTTTCAATGATGACGAGATGTTTCCCGAGAAGCTTCTTTTCAAGGATTTCATACTGTTTTGGTATTAAAGGGTCTTAAATTAGGAATATTATTATTTATTTTATCTGAAGTTTTTTTTTTTATTTCATTTTTCTGAGCTTTTTTTCATAGAAGTTTATCCCCAAATGTTGAAATTGGAGCTATTTGACCACCTATAAATGTTGTACCTTTTAACCCATTTGAAATTCCTTTATTGAATTCAACAATTTTAATTTCATCAGGAATCTCAGTAACTTGGAGACATCATTCAATTATAATTGGTAAATTATCTAATTCTTTATTATCATTAAAAATTACTATCGGTTTGGGAGTTTTATTTACAGTTTTTCAGCTTTTTGAATATTATCAAGCGCAGTTTTCTATTTCTGATGGAATTTTTGGCTCTACGTTTTTCTTAACAACTGGGTTTCATGGTATTCATGTAATTATTGGAACTATTTTTCTTATTGTTTCAATGAAACGTATTAAAAATATATTAGTTTCTTCAGAACATTTTTTTGGATTTGAAGCATCAGCTTGATACTGACATTTTGTTGATGTAGTATGATTATTCTTATTTACATTTATATATTGATGAGTTTATTGTTTAATTAGTATAATTAGTACATTTAATTTCCAATTAAAAAGTTTAATAAAAATTAGACAATTTTAATTATTATTTCAATTTTAATTTTAATTCCTTTTCTAATCATGGTTTTATTTTTTTTAATTCATTTTAAAAATCTTAAAAATAGGGAAAAATTATCCCCTTTTGAATGTGGATTTGACCCATTTTCCTTTTCTCGAGTTCCATTTTCATTAAAATTTTTTTTTATTGGTATTGTCTTTTTAATTTTTGATGTAGAAATTATTATTATTTTACCTTTTCCTATTATTTTAAATTATAATTATTATTTGTTTATAAGATTTTTAATAATTAATTTAATTATTATATTAGGATTGGTTATAGAATGAAAGTTGGGAATAATTGATTGATTAAAGTAGAAAAGTATTTAAAATCAAAATAAAGTCTAATTTGCAATTAGGAATTGTATTAACCTTTTCTATAAAATAAAGCGATTGTATTGCATTCAGTTTCGACCTGAACTTAGAAGATTTCTATTTTTTAATAGAAGCCAAAATAGAGGCAATTCACTGTTAATGAATTAATTGATTTTCCTATTAAAATTAAAGATTAAGACTTTAGGCTTCTAACCTAAAATTAATGATTTTTCATTTAATCTTTTTTTAATTTTAAGTGGTGTAATAAACACTTAACATTTTCGTTGTTAAATTCTTTAATAGCTTAAACAATTCCAAAAATTGATGCAAAAACTGTTGAAAATCATCCCCATAAAAAATGCTATAAAGAAAACTATAATTGTTTGGGGAAGAATAACTTTTCATGCTATTATTATTAATTTATCATATCGATATCGAACATATGTCCCTCGAACTAAAATAAATATTAATATAATTAATAACATTATTATATTACTTAGAGTTTTAAAACCAAAGAATATAAAGTTTGTTAAAATACTAATTGCTATAATCATGCCATATTCAGATATAAAAATGAGAGCAAAAAGTCATGATCCATACTCAATATTAAATCCAGAAACTAATTCAGATTCTCCTTCAGCTAAATCAAATGGGGAACGATTTGTTTCAGCCAAACAAATTAACATTCAAACTAAAAATAAAAAGGAAAATCTAAAAATTGTTATTCAATTTTCTTGAATTTTGATTATTGGAACTATTCCATAAGATTGTCTAATCAAACAAATTCTAATGATTATTATAGCTATTCTTACTTCATATGAAATAACTTGGGCAAATCCACGATATGCACCAATTAATGAATATTTTGAATTTGAAGCCCATCCTCTTCATAAAATTGTGTATCCTCTTATTCTAGAAATGCATAAAAAATAAACAGTTCTTATGTTTAAATACAAACAATTTCTTCTAAATAAGAAAATTAATCAAATTATTATTATTAACAAAATTATAATAATAGGAGAAATTATATGAAGAATGATATTTATATAAAATATAAAATTTATTTCTTTTCTGAAAAGTTTTAAAGCATCTCTAAAGGGTTGTAATAAGCCTATAAATCCGGCTTTATTTGGGCCTTTTCGAATATGACAATATCCTAAAATTTTTCGCTCTAAAAGAGTAAAGAATGCAACTCTAATAAGAACCATTAATAATAGTATTAGAAAAACTGAGAAGTTCAAAATTATTAAAGGAAATCAATCATAAAGGAAGCTTAAATTCCTCACATATATCTGTCACTTTAATAATTCCAAAAATTGATGCAAAAACTGTTATATATTATATAAATTTTATATTTTAAAATTCCTTTCGTACTAATTAAAATTTAAAAAAAATTAAGATAGAAACCAACCTGATTTACATCGGTCTAAACTCAGATCATGTAGGATTTTAAAAGTTGAACAAACTTCTTTTTTTAACTTCTTCATTAAAAAAGAATCCTAATCCAACATCGAGGTCGCAAACTATTTTTTCTATAAGATCTATCTAAAATTATTACGCTGTTATCCCTAGAGTATTTTTTGCATTTTATCATTAATAATGGATCATTTTTTGTAATTAAAAGTTAATAATATTTTTTAATCGCCCCAATTAAAAATTTATAAAAAAAGTACTTTTTTATAAATTTAAAAATTCTTAGGGTCTTCTTGTCCTTAATCTTAATTATTGTTTCTTCACAAATAAAAATAATTTCAATTTTGAAATTCAAGATAGCCTTTTTTTGAAATTCCATTCTTTTAGCACTCAATTAAAGTCTTATTACAATACCTTGATGYATMGTCAAAATACTACAGCAATTTAATTATTCATTGAGCAGGATTTATATTTAATTAAAAAATCTAAATACATTGTTTTTATTAAACAGTCAAAAAAAATTTTTGCCGAATTACTAGAAGTTATTTCTATAGTAAAATTATTTAGTTTAATTTACTTAAAAAATTTAAGTTTTTTACTAATATTTTCATTTTTAAAATTTAAAAGTGTTTTTAATTTTATAAAAAATATTACTTTTTAATATAAAATTATAATTATTTATAACAATATAGGAAAAATTCTAATTCTTATTAAGAATATATATTTAATATATATAATTATATATAAAGCTTATCCCTTATATAATTACTTATAATTTTAATAAATATTTTGTACTATAAGAAAAATTTTATTTTTTTAATAAAAAATTAGATATCTTTAACTTTGATAAGAATTTCACTTCTAWTGAATGCTTAAAGGTTATTTTGAAACATAAGCTTKWTTAAAAAATAGATCAGTTAAATTCGAMATMAATARATATYTATTTTATWTTTGMAAATCCCCTTATGCTACAWGGTATCATAAAATTACTTTCTGATAAAAAAATATTTCCTTCACAGTTAAAATTCAATTAAATATTGAATTAATTTTAACTTTTTAAAAATTCTTATGTAATTTTTTTATAAAAATGGTTGAAAAACAAATTTTCATTGTAAGTGAAACATCTAATGATTTCATTTTAAAAGCACTTTCCAGTACTTTAACTTTGTTACGACTTATCTTCATAAAAGAGCGACGGGCGATATGTACATATTTTAGAGCTTAATTCAAATTTTCATTTTATTAAAATTTTACTTTCAAATCCTAAACTTTATATTTCATTTTTAATCTCTCAAAAGAAATGTAATTCACTTCATTCTAAAATTTTTGTTGCACCTTGACTTAACTTTTTTTATTTTTTTAAATTTTAGTAATAATTACAAATTATTACTTAAATAGTGGTATACAAACTGCTTAACCAATTTTAGTAAGATGTTGGTGTTTTATCCATTAAAGAGCAAATTCCTCTGAAAAGCTTAAAATACCGCCACAATTTTTTGTTTTCATATTATTTATATACTTGCAATATATAACTCCCAATAATAGGGTATCTAATCCTAGTTTATTTAATGAATTTACACTTTATTTACCTTTTTTTGAAAAAAATTAAATTTCACCTTAACTTTTCAATTAATTTGAATTTAAATAAAAAATAAGTTTTTAACTTAAAAAGATCTCTTTTTGTATAACCGCTGTTGCTGGCACAAAATTAACTAGAGATTTCTCTAAATATCAATAATATCTATTATTAAATAAATTCAATCTTCTAACATGAGATGTTATTAATATTTTTTATAAAGAATTTAGAGTTAATTTTTTAAACTAGCCAAATTTAACTATTACCAAAATAATCGATTTCCAAAAAAAAGTTTTTTGGAAAAAATAAATTTTACTTTCCAAAACTCATGTCTATCGGTTATCTGGATATATAAAAGGAGGAATATGCTACGATTTAATTGACTGATCTTACCGTTCTTTAAATCATAAGGATTTAGAGCTAGATGAGATCATCTATTTTCTTCTGCCGAATTTATTAATAGCTAGATGTGGCTAAACTAGGATGACCCTTTGTTACATCTAGGCAGGCCTTTAAATGTGATCAGTGTTCAGTGCCCCTTATTTACAATAGATGTAATCATACTCCGCAATAAGTAAAATGCCTGAAATTAAAGGGTTATCTTGATAGGATAAATCATGTATTATATACTTTTACTATTAATCCTAATAAAATTAATTATTTCCTAAAAAATCAAAATTTTTTGTGCTTTACACCAAAGATTAAAACATTTTTAATATATCTTTAATCAAATTTCTTTACATTTTCAGTGTAATATTTTATTTATAAACTATAAAGATTTATATTATAAATAGAATTATTAGCATAATTATAAATAAAATTTTATTAAATGAAATAAAATTAATTCATAAATTTAAGTTTGATATTTTATTTATTTTATTATTAATACCTCCAGGGCCTAATAATTCTATTCATTTTCAATCTATTAATCTCATTTTTAATAAATTATTATTATTTTTTAAAAAAATAATTCTTGTTAAGGAAGATAAAAATCATATTTTGAAAAAAAATTCAATGTTTTTATTAAAAAAATTACAATATACTAAAATATAAAATGTAATGTAAATTCTAATGATTATTAAAATAATTCCAGTAAATTTTGATATTAATCTAATGAATATGATTTTATTATTAAATACAGAAATTCAAAAAAGAAAATTTCCTGAAATTAATAAAAAAAAAGTTAAAATATAAATAGGTAAAACTATTTTTAAGTCTAAATTAATTATGTAAAAATTAATAGACAAAATTCTTTTTAATATTAAAAAATATATAAGACGAATACAGTATATAAATGTAAAAATAATTCTTATAATAAATATTAATAATAATAATATATTATTACTTTTCATAAAAAAAAATTCTAAAATTAAATCTTTTGAGTAAAATCCTCCGATAAATGGGTAACCTATTAATGATAAAATTGAAATTAATATACATCTTATAATTACTGGGCTAATTTTAAAAAAATTTCCTAATATTCGAATATCTTGGTTTCCATTTATGAAATGAATAATTAAACCAGCACATAAAAATAATATTGATTTAAAAATTGCATGTATAATTAAATGAAAAAATGCTAATTCTGGTATATTTAACGAAACAATAATTATTATTATTGATAATTGTCTTAAAGTAGAAAAAGCGATAATTTTTTTAAAATCTGTTTCAAAAAAAGCATTTATTCCTGACATAATTATGGTAATTAATGAAATTTTTAATAGAAACATTGAATTAGTATTTTCTGAAAATAAGTAATTAAATCGAATTATTAAATATACCCCAGCAGTTACTAAGGTAGAAGAATGCACTAAAGAAGAAACTGGAGTTGGAGCGGCTATTGCAGCAGGAAGTCAAGCTGAAAATGGAATTTGGGCTCTTTTAGTTATTCCAGCTAAAATAATAAAAATTCCTAAAATTCATTCTGTCCCATTTAGGGATAAAAAATCAAAAGAGCCAAAATTGAAAAGAAATAGAAGTGATATGATTACTATAACATCCCCTACTCGATTTCTAATAATTGTTATCATTCCGGAATTATAGGAGTTTACTCTTTGATAAAAAATTACTAAACAATAGGATACTAGGCCTAATCCATCTCAACCCAAAATAATCATCAACATATTAGGCATTAAAATTAATATAATTATTGATAAAACAAATATTAAAACAATAATACAAAAACAATTTTTATTTTTATCCGAGCTTATATATCTACTTCTATATATAATTACTATTCTTGAAATTAATAGAACAACAGAAATAAATAAATTCCTAATTCAATCAAATAAAAAATAAAATTTTAAATCTACTCTAGAAATTCTAGCAATTATATACTCAATTACATAAAAATTTATATAAAAAGTATTAGTTAAAAAAAAAATAAAGAATAAAATTCTAAGTAATAAAAGTATTATTCTTCATTTTATAAAAATTGTTTAATATTTACATATCTACAAATCCACAATTTGTTATTTTAAAATTTAAACTAATTAAACAAACTCACTTATAAAAAAAATTGAACTTAAATATTCATAAGGTTATTGGAATTAAATGAAGAATCAATAAATAATATTCTCGTAAATTTATTATTTTACAACTTCATAATAGCCATCCTTCTCCATGATTTAGATATCTATACATATAAATAGAATAACAAGCTCTTAAAAAAATAAGAATTATAATTGGTAAAATAAAAAATATTCTATATTTTATAATTCTTAAACATAAGAATAATTCACCTATTAGGTTTATGGTCATAGGAGCTGACATATTAATAATTGAAAACAAAAATCACATTAAAGTTAAAGATGGAAAGATTTTTATTAAACCTTTAATTAAAATTATACTTCGAGTGTAAAATCGCTCATATACTAAATTTGCTAAACAAAATAATCCGGATCTACATAGCCCATGCCCAATCATTAATAATAATGATCCGTAAGAGCCAAAGAAAAAAAAATTAATTGTTCCAGAAAATACAATTCCTATATGACATACAGAAGAATAAGCAATCAAAGATTTAATATCAGTTTGAAATAAACAGTAAATTCTCACTATAACACTTCCTCAAATTGACAAAATTATTAATAAATAACTAAAATTTAAAATTTCAAAAAAATAAAAAGATTTAAATCGAAAAATGCCATAAATTCCCAATTTTAGCAAAACTCCAGCTAAAATTATAGAACCAGAAATTGGAGCTTCTACGTGAGCCTTTGGAAGTCATAAATGGAAAAAAAATACTGGGATTTTTACTAAAAATCCCAGAATTATTAAAAAAAAATAAATTCCAATTTTAATTTCTTGTCATTCAATAAATAAATATATTAAAGATGTTTTCTTAAAAATTAATATTGTCACTAGTAAAGGAAGAGAGCCAAACAATGTATATATTAATATGTAGATCCCAGCCTGAAGTCGTTCAGGCTGGGATCCTCATCCAAAGATTATTATTACAATAGGAAATAAAACAGACTCAAAAAAAAAATAAAAAAATATTAAATTTAAAACTCTAAAACAAACAATTAATAATAATATTATTATGGATAAATAAAAAATAAATCTTTTATTATTTCTAACTTTATTAGCAAATCTTGCTAATATTATTAAAAATGAAATTCAAATAGTTAATAAAATAAGTATTAAACTTATTAAATCAATTCCAAAAAATGGTGAAATTATAAAAAAATTAGAAAAGTATATCAAAATAGTTAAGAAAAACATAAAAATAATTCTGATTATTATTTGAATACTTTCTAAATATGAAAATATACATAAAATTAACAAACTCATTAAAATTAATTTTAACATTTAATTAAATTGAATGAATTAATTATTTCATTTCCATAATAAAATCTCATTATAACTAATAATCTTAATCCAATAGCTGCTTCACAAACAATTGTTGTTAAAAATAAAAAAATATTTAAAATATTTAAAATTGAAGAATTATAAAAAAATATAATTATTAAAGATAAATATATAAATTCAATTCTCATTAATAAAAGCATTAAATGAAATCGGTTTAAAATAAAGGAAAAAATTCCAATAAAATAAATAAAGAAAGTTATGCTTATCATAAGTTAAAATAATTTAATTAAAAATGTTGGTTTTGTAAACCAAAATTGGAAATCCTTTTAATATCAGAAAAGATTACTCACTTTAAATCTCCAAAACTTATATACTTTATATATTATTTTCTGGTAATTTTAATTATTCTAGCTATATCTATTTTGTTTATAATAATGACTCATCCAATTATAATACTTATGTCTGTTATAATACTAACTTTATATATGTCAATAATTTTCTATCATATTTCACAATTCTCAATAATTTCGTTAATTATAATTTTGCTAATTCTAGGCGGAATATTAATTATTTTTATATATATAGTTAGATTAACACCCAATAATAAAATTTTATTTAATTATAAAATAATTTTTGTTACAGCTATGATATTAATATTTATTAATATTGAAATTCAATACAAAACTTTAGAACATCTTATTCTTAATAAAATTTACTTTCACAGTTTTCTAAATTTAATTATATTAATAATAATATATTTAATCTTGTCATTAACTGTTGTAATAAAACTTACAAATTCTAACATAAGACCGATAAAAATATCTTATGATAACTAAAATAATTAACCCAATAAAAAATTTACCTACACCATCAAATATTTCATATATATGAAATTTTGGATCATTATTAGGAATATGCTTAATAATTCAAATTTTAACTGGGTTATTCTTAGCAATAAATTTTTCAAGAGATATTTCTACTGCATTTTCAATAATTTCCCATATTCAACGAGATGTAAATTATGGCTGACTGATTCGATCAATCCATGCTAATGGAGCTTCAATGTTTTTCGTATTTATATATATTCATATTGCTCGTGGGATTTACTATTCTTCATTTCACTTTGTTAAAGTCTGAATTTCAGGACTATTTATTATTTTAATATTAATAGCCACAGCATTTTTAGGGTATATTTTACCATGAGGTCAAATGTCATTTTGAGGTGCAACTGTAATTACTAATTTAATTTCAGCAATTCCATATTTTGGCCAAATAATTACTTTTTGAATTTGAGGAGGATTTTCCGTAGATAATAATACTTTAATTCGATTTTTTTCCTTACATTTCATTCTTCCATTTATTTTAACTTTTTTAGTAATAATTCATGTAATATTAATTCACGAAAAAGGATCATCTAATCCCCTAGGAAATTCCTTAAACATTGACAAAATTCCATTTCATTCTTACTTTTCAATTAAGGATATTTTAGGGATTTCATTAGTTTTAACTATTTTTTCAGTAATTGTTCTTCAATACCCATATATGTTAATAGACGCAGAAAATTTTAATATGGCTAACCCAATAATTACTCCACCTCATATTCAGCCAGAATGATATTTTTTATTTGCTTATGCAATTTTACGTTCAATTCCTAACAAATTAGGTGGTGTAATTGCTCTTTTAATATCTATTCTAATTATTATTTCTTTTTCATTCAGAATGAAAAATAAATTTTCTTCTTTTTATTTTAATTTAAATAAGAAATTATTATACTGAATTTTTATTAATATTTTTATTATTTTAACTTTTTTAGGCGCTATACCTATTGAATATCCCTATGTCTTAATAAGACAGGTAGTTACATCTATATACTTTATATTTTTTATTTTAATTCCAATTATGTAGACTTTTTAACTATATAAGTATATATTTTGAAAATATAAAAAAGAGAATCTCTCTATTAGTCTTTCAACTGAATAATCATAAATAAATTCTAAATTTAACGCATTTATCTGCCAAGTTGAAAATTCAATTAATTATTTATACCTTTTAATAAAAGGTATAAATAATTTTTTTTTCCCAAAACTCATGTCTATCGGTTATCTGGATATATAAAAGGAGGAATATGCTACGATTTAATTGACTGATCTTACCGTTCTTTAAATCATAAGGATTTAGAGCTAGATGAGATCATCTATTTTCTTCTGCCGAATTTATTAATAGCTAGATGTGGCTAAACTAGGATGACCCTTTGTTACATCTAGGCAGGCCTTTAAATGTGATCAGTGTTCAGTGCCCCTTATTTACAATAGATGTAATCATACTCCGCAATAGAAATCTTAATTAATTAAACTGCAAATTTAATAAAGAATCAAATTCTAAGATTTTAA